GCTGGCGTGGTTTATTTAAAACGTAACACTGAAAATGTTGAAATGAGCCCTAGAAAGCTCCGCAAGCACAAAGGCTTGGTCCTGACTTTATTATCAGCTTTAGCCAAACTTACACATGCAAGTATCCGCCCCCCTGTGAGAATGCCCTCAGTTCCCTGCCTGGGAACAAGGAGCAGGTATCAGGCACAATTTTAGCCCATGACACCTTGTTTAGCCACACCCCCAAGGGAACTCAGCAGTGATAGATTTTAAGCCATAAGTGAAAACTTGACTTAGTAAAAGCTAAAAGGGCCGGTAAAACTCGTGCCAGCCACCGCGGTTATACGAGAGGCCCAAGTTGATTATCTGCGGCGTAAAGAGTGGTTAGGGAAAGATAAATACTAAAGCCGAATGTTTTAAAAGCTGTTATACGCATCCAAAAACGAGAAGTCCAACCACGAAAGTTGCTTTACTAAACCCTGAACCCACGAAAGCTAGGAAACAAACTGGGATTAGAGACCCCACTATGCCTAGCCGTAAACATTGATAGATTAATACAACCCCTATCCGCCCGGGAACTACGAGCACCAGCTTAAAACCCAAAGGACTTGGCGGTGCTTTAGATCCTACTAGAGGAGCCTGTTCTAGAACCGATAACCCCCGTTCAACCTCACCTTTCCTTGTTTTTCCCGCCTATATACCGCCGTCGTCAGCCCACCCTATGAAGGACTAAAAGTAGGCTAAATTGGCACAGCCCAGAACGTCAGGCCGAGGTGTAGCGTATGGAAGGGGAAGAAATGGGCTACATTCCCTATATTAGGGCACACGAATGGTGTGCTGAAACGCACATCTTGAAGGAGGATTTAGCAGTAAGCAGGAAGTAGAGCGTTCTGCTGAAACTGGCTCTGAAGCGCGCACATACCGCCCGTCACTCTCCCCAAAAAATATCCCCTAATTATTTAAAACCTTAGAGCAATAAAGGGGAGGCAAGTCGTAACATGGTAAGTGTACCGGAAGGTGCACTTGGATTAATAATCAAGGTATAGCTAAGTTAGAAAAGCCTCTCCCTTACACCGAGAAGTCCTCCGTGCAAATCGGATTGCCCTGACGCCGAACAGCTAGCCCACCTGAACAACTTCAACACCCCAATATTAATACCCCTAAATATACAACCTAACACAAAACAAATCATTTTACCCCCTTAGTATGGGAGACAGAAAAGGGATTAGGCGCGATAGAAATAGTACCGCAAGGGAACGCTGAAAGAGAAATGAAACAACCCAGTAAAGCACTATAAAGCAGAGCTTAACCCTCGTACCTTTTGCATCATGATTTAGCCAGTGATCTCCAAGCAAAAAGATTTTTAGTTTGTTAACCCGAAACTAAGGGAGCTACTCCAAGACAGCCTAATAATAGGGCACACCCGTCTCTGTTGCAAAAGAGTGGGGCGAGCTTTGAGTAGAGGTGACAAACCTACCGAACTTAGTTATAGCTGGTTCCCCAAGAAATGAATAGAAGTTCAGCCTCCCGGATTCTCTCTTCACCTCAGTGTACACACCCCCCTGATGTCTTAAGAAACCGTGAGAGTTATTCAAAGGGGGTACAGCCCCTTTGAAACAAGACACAACTTTCCCAGGCGGGTAAAGATCACAATAACACAAGGTAAGCAACTCTCGTGGGCCCGAAAGCAGCCACCCCCTGAAGAAAGCGTCTAAGCTCAGAACAATCTTACCCCTCCCCCAATCCTGATCATTTAATCTTATCCCCCTAAACTTATTGGGCCATCCCATGCACCCATGGGAGTGACCATGCTAATATGAGTAATAAGAAGGCACAGGCTTTCTCCCCGCACGCATGTAAATCGGAATGGACCCCCCACCGAATATTAACGACCCCAAACACAGAGGGCAATGGATGATAAACGAAACAACAAGAAAATCCCCCAGCAGATTACCGTTAACCCAACACAGGTGTGCCCCTAGGGAAAAACTAAAAGGGGGAGAAGGAACTCGGCAAACACATAAAGCCTCGCCTGTTTACCAAAAACATCGCCTCTTGCAAATAATGAATAAGAGGTCCCGCCTGCCCTGTGACTATAAGTTTAACGGCCGCGGTATTTTGACCGTGCGAAGGTAGCGCAATCACTTGTCTCTTAAATGGAGACCTGTATGAATGGCACAACGAGGGCTTAGCCTGTCTCCTCCCCTAAGTTAATGAAATTGATCTCCCCGTGCAGAAGCGGGGATAAATACATAAGACGAGAAGACCCTATGAAGCTTTAGACGTAAGGTAGCCCAAAATACAATGGCCCCCCTAACAAGGGGACAAACCAAAAGGCCCCCTACCCCGATGTCTTTGGTTGGGGCGACCGCGGGGAAAGAAAAAACCCCCACGTGGAACGGGAGTACAACTCCTTAAACTAAGAGCCCCAGCTCTAAGAAACAAAATTTTTGACCTATAGATCCGGCAGTGCCGATCAACGGACCGAGTTACTCTAGGGATAACAGCGCAATCCCCTTTTAGAGACCATATCAACAAGGGGGTTTACGACCTCGATGTTGGATCAGGACATCCTATTGGTGCAGCAGCTATTAAGGGTTCGTTTGTTCAACGATTAAAGTCCTACGTGATCTGAGTTCAGACCGGAGCAATCCAGGTCAGTTTCTATCTATGCCATATTCTTCTCTAGTACGAAAGGACCGAAAAGAAGGGGTCACTATATTTTATACACCCTCCCTCTACCTAATGAAAACAACTAAAATAGACAAGGAGGTATGCTTTCCCTGCCAGAGAAAATGGCACGTTGGGGTGGCAGAGCCCGGCAAATGCAAAAGACCTAAGCCCTTTCCACAGAGGTTCAAGTCCTCTCCTTAACTATGCTATCAACGCTTATAACACAAATTGTCAACCCACTAGCCTTTATTGTCCCCGTCTTATTAGCTGTGGCGTTCCTTACATTACTTGAACGAAAAGTGCTTGGCTATATACAACTGCGCAAAGGGCCTAATATTGTTGGGCCCTACGGCCTGCTCCAACCAATTGCAGATGGGCTCAAGTTGTTTACCAAAGAGCCCGTTCGACCCTCTACTTCTTCCCCTCTCTTATTTTTATTCGCCCCAATTTTAGCGCTTACTTTAGCCCTTACACTCTGGGCCCCCCTACCCCTCCCCCACCCCCTTGTAGACCTAAACCTAGGGGTTCTATTTGTCCTCGCCCTATCCAGCCTAGCAGTTTATTCTATTCTCGGCTCAGGATGAGCATCTAACTCAAAATACGCCCTTGTTGGGGCCCTACGTGCCGTCGCCCAAACCATCTCCTACGAAGTAAGCCTTGGCCTAATCCTACTCAGCGTCATCATCTTTGCCGGAGGTTTCACACTACACACCTTTAACGTTGCACAAGAAAGTGTTTGGCTAGTATTACCTGCTTGACCCTTAGCCGCAATATGGTACATCTCTACCCTCGCAGAAACAAACCGAGCCCCCTTCGACCTAACAGAGGGGGAGTCTGAGCTAGTTTCAGGCTTCAACGTAGAATACGCAGGGGGCCCCTTTGCCCTATTTTTTCTGGCCGAATACTCTAATATTTTACTTATAAACACACTCTCTACGATCCTATTTTTGGGAGCCTCCCACATCCCTTCTTTACCTATATTAACTACCGCAAACCTTATACTGAAAGCCGCCCTTCTATCGGTTATGTTCCTTTGAGTACGAGCATCTTACCCCCGCTTCCGATATGACCAGCTTATACACCTGATCTGAAAAAACTTCCTACCCATAACCCTAGCACTAGTTATTTGACACCTCGCCCTCCCAATCGCATTTATAGGGCTCCCCCCTCAATTCTAACCCCGGAGTTGTGCCTGAAACAAAGGGTCACTTTGATAGAGTGAATCATGAAGGATAAAACCCCTCCACCTCCTTAGAAAATGGGGATTTGAACCCCGCCTGAAGAGATCAAAACTCTTTGTGCTTCCACTACACACAATCTAGTAAGATCAGCTAAACAAGCTTTTGGGCCCATACCCCAAACATGTAGGTTAAAATCCTTCTTTTACTAATGAGCCCATATGTCTTAGCCCTTCTATTATTTAGCCTCGGCCTAGGAACTACAATAACCTTCGCAAGCTCCCACTGATTACTAGCGTGGATCGGGCTAGAAATTAATACCCTTGCGATTATTCCCCTAATAGCACAAAATCACCACCCCCGGGCAGTGGAAGCAACCACCAAATACTTCCTAATCCAAGCCACCGCCGCCGCCGTACTACTTTTTGCAGGAACAACAAATGCCTGACTCACAGGGCAATGGGAGATTCAACAGGACGCCCACCCTCTCCCTGTCGCTATCATTACCCTCGCCCTAGCCCTCAAATTAGGACTCGCCCCCCTCCATTCTTGAGTACCAGAGGTGTTCCAAGGCTTGGACCTAACTACAGGACTAATCTTGGCCACCTGGCAAAAACTAGCCCCTCTCGCGCTACTCCTCCAACTCCAGCCCCCAAACTCCTACCTTCTCATTTTACTAGGTCTAACATCTACCCTCATCGGAGGCTGAGGGGGCCTAAACCAAACTCAGCTCCGTAAAATCCTCGCCTACTCCTCCACCGCTCAACTAGGCTGAATAGTCCTAGTGTTACAATTTTCCCCCTCTTTAACTACCCTCGCTGTGTCAGTGTATGTCGCCACGACAGCCGCAACATTCCTTACTTTAAAACTAGCTAAAGCCACAAACATTAATATACTAGCCATCTCCTGAGCAAAAGCACCCGCCCTCGTGGCTCTTACTCCCCTTGTACTTCTATCTCTTGCAGGTCTCCCCCCAATAACAGGGTTTATGCCCAAATGATTGATCCTTCAAGAACTCTCTAAACAAGGACTCGCCCCCACCGCCACCCTCGCAGCACTTACCGCCCTCCTTAGTCTTTACTACTACCTACGAATTACATATACCATGACCCTCACTATGTTCCCAAATAACCTAACAGGCACACCCCCTTGGCGTTTACGAACCCGTAAAATCACACTCCCTCTAGCTTGCCTAGCTATCGCCACTATCTCTCTACTACCCCTAACCCCTGCTGCAGTAGCTCTAGTAGCCCTCTAAGGAACTTAGGTTAGCAAAAGACCAAGAGCCTTCAAAGCCCTAAGCGGGGGTGAAAATCCCCCAGTTCCTGATAAGACTTGCAGGGCACTATCCCACAGCTCCTGTATGCAAAACAGGTACTTTAATTAAGCTAAAGCCTTTCTAGACGAGTAGGCTTCGGTCCTACGAACTTTTAGTTAACAGCTAAACGCCCTAACCAGCGAGCATCCGTCTACCTTTCCCCCGCCTGTGGGGCGGGAAGGCGGGGGAAAACCCCGGCAGACGGTTAGTCTGCTTCTTCAGATTTGCAGTCTGACATGATAAACACTTCAGAGCTGAAAAGAAGAGGGCTCAAACCTCTGTTCATGGGGTTACAATCCAGCGCTTAGCTCAGCCATCTTATCTGTGGCCATCACACGTTGATTTTTCTCTACCAACCATAAAGACATCGGCACCCTCTACTTAATCTTCGGCGCTTGGGCCGGGATAGTGGGCACCGCCCTTAGCCTGCTCATTCGAGCAGAACTTAGCCAGCCTGGCGCCCTATTGGGGGACGACCAAATTTATAACGTGATTGTTACCGCTCATGCCTTCGTAATAATTTTCTTTATAGTTATACCCATCATAATTGGAGGCTTTGGAAACTGGCTCATCCCCCTAATGATCGGGGCCCCAGACATGGCCTTCCCCCGAATAAACAACATAAGCTTCTGACTCCTCCCTCCCTCCTTCCTCCTATTATTAGCATCTTCAGGCGTGGAGGCCGGGGCAGGTACGGGGTGAACCGTATACCCCCCGCTATCTGGAAACTTAGGCCACGCAGGGGCCTCCGTTGACTTAACTATTTTCTCTCTGCATTTAGCTGGCATTTCTTCTATCTTAGGCGCAATTAACTTTATCACAACAATTATCAACATGAAACCTCCCGCCATCTCTCAATACCAAACCCCCCTCTTCGTGTGGGCAGTCTTAATTACTGCTGTTCTTCTGCTTCTCTCACTTCCTGTGCTAGCTGCCGGCATCACCATACTCCTTACAGACCGAAACCTTAACACCACCTTCTTTGACCCGGCCGGAGGAGGAGACCCCATCCTTTACCAACACCTCTTCTGATTCTTTGGGCATCCCGAAGTCTACATTCTTATCCTCCCCGGATTCGGCATGATCTCCCACATTGTAGCCTACTACGCCGGTAAACAAGAACCTTTCGGCTACATAGGAATAGTCTGAGCTATAATAGCCATCGGGCTCCTTGGGTTTATCGTTTGAGCTCACCACATGTTCACAGTGGGTATAGACGTGGACACACGTGCCTATTTTACATCCGCCACCATGATTATTGCCATCCCTACGGGCGTAAAAGTCTTTAGCTGATTAGCAACCCTCCACGGGGGAACAATCAAATGGGAAGCCCCCCTTCTCTGAGCCCTAGGATTTATTTTCCTATTCACGGTGGGAGGCCTAACAGGCATTGTACTGGCCAACTCCTCCCTGGACATTGTCCTTCATGACACTTATTACGTAGTAGCACACTTCCATTATGTACTTTCAATAGGGGCCGTTTTCGCTATTGTTGCCGCTTTCGTACACTGGTTCCCTCTATTTACAGGCTACACTTTACACTCCGTCTGAACAAAAATTCACTTTATAGTTATATTCATCGGAGTAAACCTAACCTTCTTCCCGCAACATTTCCTCGGGCTAGCCGGGATGCCCCGGCGGTACTCAGACTACCCAGACGCCTACACCCTGTGGAACACAGTGTCTTCCATCGGGTCCCTAGTCTCTCTAGTCGCCGTCATTATATCCCTATTTATTATCTGGGAAGCATTCGCCGCTAAACGTGAAGTGTCCTCCGTAGAACTTACCACAACTAATGTAGAGTGACTTCACGGCTGCCCCCCACCGTACCACACATTTGAGGAGCCTGCATTTGTACAAATTCATTACAACTAACGAGAAAGGGAGGAGTTGAACCCCCATAAATTGGTTTCAAGCCAACCACATGACCGTTCTGTCACTTTCTTAAAGACACTAGTAAAATTAAATTACGCGGCCTTGTCAGGGCCAAGTTGTGAGCTGGCTCCTCACGTGTCTTATTATGGCCTTTCCCTCCCAGCTCGGTTTCCAAGATGCTGCTTCTCCTGTGATAGAAGAACTTCTTCACTTTGCTTTAATAATTGTTTTTATAATTAGCACTCTAGTTCTTTATTTCATCATCGCACTAGTTACTTCTAGTTTAACTAATAAGTTTATTCTAGATTCCCAAGAGGTCGAAATTATATGAACTGTACTTCCAGCAATTATCCTTATTCTAATCGCCCTTCCTTCCCTGCGCATCCTTTATCTTATAGACGAAATCAATGACCCCCACCTAACCATCAAGGCCATAGGACATCAGTGGTACTGAGGCTACGAATATACTGACTACGAAAGCCTTGAATTCGACTCTTACATGATCCCTACACAAGACCTCGCCCCCGGACAATTCCGTCTCCTAGAAGCAGACCACCGAATAATTACCCCCGTTGAATCCCCCATCCGAGTTCTGGTCTCTGCCGAGGACGTCTTACACTCCTGAGCAGTCCCCTCCTTGGGCGTAAAAATAGATGCCGTGCCGGGCCGACTAAACCAGACAGCCTTCATCACATCTCGCCCAGGCGTCTTCTACGGGCAGTGCTCAGAAATCTGCGGCGCAAACCACAGCTTTATGCCTATTGTAGTTGAAGCAGTCCCGCTCCAACAATTTGAAGACTGATCCACCCTAATACTCCAAGATGCCTCGCTAAGAAGCTAAACTGGGCCTAGCGTTAGCCTTTTAAGCTAAAGATTGGTGACTCCCAACCACCCTTAACGGCATGCCCCAAAATTTCCATGCCAGTTGTTTTGCAATACTTACTCTTAGTCTTATGTTGTACTTTAGCACGGGTCACGCCAAAATTATAGGCCACACAACCGCCCCTAAGCCTTCCCCTTGACCAACAAAATTTCTTAGCTGACAAAAGTGAACCTGACCTTGATCCTAGGCCTTTTTGACCAATTTTTTTCTCCTTACTTCCTAGGCGTACCCCTTCTAGCAATTGCTATCGCTGCCCCTTGAGTGTTATTCCCAAAGCCCTCTAATCGCGTGATCCACGGCCGATCCCTTACAGCCCAAAATTCTTTTATCTTGAACTTTACAAAGCAAATTCTTCTCCCCCTAAACGTGGGGGCTCATAAATGAGCACTCCTGCTCACAGTACTAATGATTAATCTTATTACATTAAATTTACTTGGGCTTCTCCCTTATACCTTCACCCCAACTACCCAGCTGCCTCTCAACATGGGATTCGCCATCCCTTTATGACTAGCTACGGTCGTCATTGGCCTCCGGAACCAACCAACAATTGCGTTGGGCCACCTCCTGCCAGAAGGTACCCCTACCCCTTTGATCCCCGTCTTGATTATTATTGAAACAATTAGTCTATTTGTCCGACCATTCGCATTAGGCGTGCGACTTACAGCAAACCTAGCAGCCGGACACCTCTTAATTCAGCTCCTGTCATCCGCCACTCTTTTCCTAATTGACCAAATATGGCCAGTAGCAATCCTGACCGGGCTAGTAATAGCACTCCTGACTCTTCTTGAGCTAGCAGTAGCGGGCATCCAAGCCTACGTATTCGTGCTCCTTCTCTCACTCTACCTGCAAGAAAATACCTAAATGGCCCACCAAGCACACGCATACCACATAGTTGACCTCAGCCCTTGACCATTAACAGGCGCAATCGCCGCCCTACTAATAACATCAGGCCTTGCAGTCTGATTTCACCAACACTCCACCACTCTCATAACCCTCGGCATAATCCTCCTAATCCTCACAATGTACCAGTGGTGACGAGACATTGTCCGAGAGGGCACTTTTCAAGGCCATCATACACCCCCCGTACAAAAGGGCTTACGATACGGCATAGTCTTGTTTATTACCTCAGAGGTCTTCTTCTTCTTAGGGTTTTTTTGGGCCTTTTACCATGCCAGTCTCGCCCCCACCCCTGAGTTGGGGGGCTGCTGACCCCCAACTGGTATTTTTACCCTAGACCCCCTAGAAGTTCCCCTACTTAATACAGCGGTTCTGCTTGCCTCTGGAGTAACAGTCACCTGGGCACATCACAGCATAATAGAAGGCAACCGCAAACAAGCGGTCCACTCCTTAACCCTAACAATCATCCTCGGATTCTATTTTACATTTCTCCAAGCATTAGAATATGTTGACGCCCCCTTTACAATTAGCGACGGAGTTTATGGTGCCACCTTCTTTGTAGCAACCGGTTTCCATGGACTTCATGTTATTATTGGATCAACCTTCTTGGCAATTTGCCTTCTCCGCCAAATTAAACATCACTTTACGTCTGAACACCACTTCGGATTTGAAGCAGCCGCCGCAGCCGCCTGATACTGACACTTCGTGGACGTTGTTTGACTATTCCTTTACGTCTCTATCTATTGATGAGGCTCGTAATCTTTATAGTACCAACTAGTACAAGTGACTTCCAATCACCCGGTCTTGGTTAAAGTCCAAGTAAAGATAATGAATTTAGTCATGACCATCCTTGCAATTACTAGCCTCCTCTCTGTCATTCTCGCCGTCGTATCATTTTGTCTCCCTCAAATATCCCCAGACTATGAAAAGCTATCCCCCTACGAGTGCGGCTTCGACCCCTTAGGGTCCGCCCGTCTCCCCTTCTCCCTTCGATTTTTCCTCATCGCTATTCTCTTTCTCCTCTTTGACCTGGAAATTGCACTTCTCCTTCCGCTACCCTGAGGAGACCAGCTAGCCTCCCCCCTCACATCTTTTTCATGAGCAGCCACACTTTTAGCTCTCCTAACCCTTGGCCTAATTTACGAGTGGTCACAAGACGGCCTAGAGTGGGCGGAATAGATAATTAGTTTAATAAAAACATTTGGTTTCGGCCCAAAAGCTTATGGTTTAAGTCCTTAATTGCCTAATGACCCCCGTCCAATTTACCTTCTCTTCAGCATTCATTCTAGGACTTACAGACCTCGTATTCCATCGAACACACCTCCTGTCAGCACTTTTATGTCTTGAAGGCATAATGCTCTCCCTGTATGTCGCTTTCTCTATCTGAAGCTTAAGCATGGGGTCCATCAGTTCTTCTGCTTTGCCTCTCTTTCTTTTAGCTATCTCAGCTTGTGAAGCAAGCGCAGGTCTCGCCCTTCTAGTAGCCACAGCCCGAACACATGGCACCGACCGCCTACAAAGCCTTAACCTCTTAATGCTAAAGATCCTTATCCCGACCCTCATGCTGATTCCTACGACCTGATTCGCCCCTGCCAAGTGGCTGTGGCCCTTAACTCTTATGAGTAGTCTACTGATTGCAGTAACTAGCTTCTCCTGATTTAAAAGCACCTCAGAGGTCGGTTGAACAACCCTAAACTCTTACATAGCTACAGACCCCCTGTCAACCCCCTTGCTTGCACTCACATGCTGGCTCTTGCCTCTTATAATTCTTGCAAGCCAGCACCACATAAGTGACGAGCCCCTCAACCGTCAACGAACGTATCTCACCCTCCTAACCTCACTACAATTTTTTCTTATCTTAGCCTTCAGCGCCACGGAACTCACCATATTTTACGTAATATTTGAAGCTACATTACTTCCTACACTAATAATCATCACCCGTTGAGGAAACCAAGCAGAACGCTTAAACGCAGGTATATACTTCTTATTTTATACATTAGCGAGCTCCCTCCCACTTCTTGTTGCACTCCTGATTCTCCAAAATACTAGCGGGACACTCTCCCTTTTAACCTTACAGTACATAAGCCCGATAGGCCTTACAACACACGCAGACAAACTATGATGAGTCGGTTGCCTTCTAGCGTTTTTAGTAAAGATACCACTTTATGGAGTTCATCTATGACTCCCCAAAGCCCATGTTGAAGCCCCCATCGCAGGCTCAATAATTCTTGCTGCCGTACTACTCAAGCTGGGGGGCTTCGGTATAATGCGAATAATGTTAGTGCTAGAGCCCCTCACAAAGGAAATGCTCTACCCCTTTATTGTGTTCGCACTTTGAGGCATTGTAATGGCAGGCTCAATTTGTCTCCGCCAAACAGATCTAAAATCATTAATCGCTTACTCCTCAGTTAGCCACATAGGACTTGTGGTGGCGGGCATTCTCGTACAAACCCCTTGGGGGTTTGCAGGGGCACTAATTCTTATGATCGCCCACGGCCTAACATCCTCCGCCCTTTTCTGCTTAGCAAACACTAACTATGAACGTATCCACAGCCGAAGCATTCTTCTAGCCCGCGGCCTTCAGGTAGTTTTACCTTTAATAACCACATGGTGATTCTTCGCTAGCATAGCTAATTTGGCTCTTCCTCCCCTCCCCAACCTTATAGGAGAATTAATAATTATCACTTCCCTAATTGGCTGGTCCTATTGAACCTTAGCCCTCACAGGAACTGGGATGCTTATTACCGCCAGCTACTCAATGTATATGTTTATTACAACCCAACGGGGCCCTCTGCCTAACCACCTAGTTGCCTTAGAACCCTCCCACACTCGGGAACACCTAATTATGGCCCTGCACCTCCTCCCCCTTATTTTACTTATCCTTAACCCTCAACTAATCTCAGGATGGGTCAACTGTAGGTATCGTTTAAAAAAGACATTAGATTGTGATTCTAAAAATAAGGGTTAAAACCCCTTTATCCACCGAGAGGGGCTGGTAACAACGGGGACTGCTAATCTCCGTCTCCTTGGTTGAACTCCGAGGCCCACTCGAGCCGCTTCTGAAGGATAACAGCACATCCGTTGGTCTTAGGAACCAAAAACTCTTGGTGCAAATCCAAGTAGTAGCTATGATTATCCCAGCATCAGTTATAACCACCAGTATAATCATGATAATAATCCTTTTAGCTTTACCCGTAATTACTACTTTATTTTCTTCCCCTCTAAAACCATCTTGAGCTACAACACACGTAAAGCCCGCAGTCAAAGCAGCTTTCTTTGTGAGTCTACTCCCACTATGAATCTTTCTAGACTCAGGTTCGGAACAAGTCATTTCCACATGAACTTTTTCAATCACTACAACATTTAACGTAAACATAAGCTTTTTATTTGACCACTATGCCCTTATCTTCGTCCCTGTAGCTTTACTAGTAACCTGGTCTATCCTAGAATTTGCTACCTGGTACATACACCACGACCCCGACATAAACCGATTCTTTAAGTACCTACTAATTTTCCTCATCGCAATAATTACCCTAGTCACAGCTAATAACCTTTTTCAATTTCTCATCGGCTGAGAGGGAGTAGGCATTATATCCTTTCTTCTTATCGGTTGATGGTCGGGCCGAGCCGATGCCAATACAGCTGCCCTTCAAGCAATTGTTTACAACCGAATTGGTGACATAGGACTAATTTTTGCCATCGCCTGAATAGCCACAACCCAAAACTCATGAGATATGGAACAGATTTTCATCACAGCAAAATATGTCGACGTAACTCCCCCTGTTTTAGGGTTAATTATTGCCGCTGCTGGTAAATCCGCCCAATTCGGCCTACACCCCTGACTCCCGTCTGCCATGGAAGGCCCCACACCAGTGTCCGCTCTCCTCCACTCCAGCACAATAGTGGTCGCCGGTGTTTTTCTCCTTATCCGTATAAGCCCTCTACTCGAGAAAAGCCCCATTGGTCTCACCCTCTGCCTGTGCCTAGGGGCACTCACAGCCGCATTTACTGCCTGCTGCGCTTTAACCCAAAACGACATCAAAAAGGTTATTGCATTCTCTACCTCCAGCCAACTCGGGCTTATGATGGTTACCATCGGCCTTAACCAACCACAACTTGCCTTCCTCCACATCTGCATGCATGCATTTTTTAAAGCTATGCTTTTCCTCTGCTCCGGATCAATTATTCATAGCCTGGGCGGGGAGCAGGATATCCGAAAGATGGGGGCCATTCAACGCCAGACTCCTTGGACCTCTTCCTGCTTTACTATCGGCTCTCTCGCCCTGACCGGCATGCCCTTCCTCGCCGGCTTCTATTCTAAAGACGCCATTATTGAAGCGATAAACACCTCCTACCTAAACACTTGAGCACTAATACTTACCCTCATCGCCACAGCTTTTACAGCCGTTTACAGCACCCGTCTAATATATTTCGTAGTCATGGCCCACCCCCGGTCCCTAGCTATCTCCCCCATCGAAGAAGTAAACCCCCAAGTTATTAACCCCCTTAAACGACTTGCATGAGGAAGTATCCTCGCAGGCCTATGTATTACCTTAAGTGTCACCCCCCTTAAGACCCCTGTGATGTCTATGCCCCCTATACTTAAACTAGCCGCCCTCATCGTCACAATCCTTGGGCTCCTTATTGCAATATGACTAATTGCCCCCTCAGGCGCACGCACACAGACCACCCTGTCCCCCACTCTCCACCGCTTCACCAGTATACTTGGATTCTATCCCACCCTCATCCACCGAGCTGCCCCCAAGCTGTCCTTATCACTAGGACAAACAGCCGCTGACCAAGCAATTGACCAAAACTGACTAGAAAAAGTCGGACCAAAAGCCACGGCAACTCTCAACAAACCCCTCGTCACCACCACAAGCAACATGCAGCAGGGCCGTATAAAAACACACCTCGTCCTCTTTATATTAACCCTCGCCCTTGTATTCGCAACAATTATTTATTACAGAATAACTAATTAAGGAACCCCGGGCTCTGCCCCACCACAACATACACAGACCCGCCCAAAGCCCTCCCGTAGCTCATGGCACACCGGGCCGCCCCTTAACTTTAATGGCAAGCCTCCGAAAAACACATCCCCTCCTAAAAATCGCTAACCATGCCGTAGTTGACCTCCCCGCCCCCTCAAACATCTCAGTGTGATGGAACTTTGGCTCTCTCCTAGGATTATGCTTAATCGCCCAAATTCTGACGGGCCTTTTTTTAGCCATACACTACACCGCCGACATCAACACCGCCTTCTCTTCCGTGGCCCATATTACCCGAGATGTTAATTACGGGTGACTAATCCGAGATATACACGCCAACGGCGCATCTTTCTTCTTCATCTGTATTTATATGCACATCGGTCGGGGCCTCTACTACGGCTCTTACCTGTACAAAGAGACCTGAAACGTCGGAGTAGTCCTATTACTTCTTGTTATAATGACTGCTTTCGTCGGATACGTCCTCCCCTGGGGTCAAATATCATTTTGGGGCGCAACTGTAATTACTAATCTTCTTTCAGCAGTACCCTATGTGGGTAACGCCCTTGTACAGTGAATTTGAGGGGGCTTCTCAGTAGATAACGCTACCCTCACCCGCTTCTTTGCCTTCCATTTCCTTTTCCCCTTCGTAATTGCAGGCGCCACCATAGTTCACCTATTGTTCCTTCATCAAACAGGCTCAAATAACCCCTTGGGCCTAAACTCAGCTGGAGATAAGATCCCCTTCCACCCATATTTTTCTTACAAAGACCTTTTAGGGTTTGTGGCCCTCCTTGTTGCACTCGCCACAATCGCACTATTTACCCCTAACCTCCTGGGGGACCCCGACAATTTTACCCCCGCAAACCCCCTTGTGACTCCCCCTCACATCAAGCCTGAATGATACTTCTTGTTTGCTTACGCAATCTTACGCTCTATCCCCGACAAACTTGGAGGCGTACTAGCCCTCCTTGCCTCTATTCTAGTGCTCCTAGTTGTCCCTTTTCTACATACGTGTAAGCTACGTAGCCTAACTTTTCGCCCTCTCTCTCAACTCCTCTTCTGAACCCTGGTCGCAAATGTTGCTATTCTTACCTGAATTGGGGGCATGCCCGTCGAAGACCCCTACATCATTATCGGCCAAATCGCCTCCGCCTCATACTTCTCTATTTTCCTCATCTTCTTCCCCCTCGCAGGCTGATTAGAAAACAAGGGCCTAGGCTTGACATGCATTAGTAGCTCAGCGCCAGAGCGCCGGTCTTGTAAACCGGAGGCCGGAGGTTAAACCCCTCCCTACCGCTAACCCACCCCCCACAATTTTATCCCCTTTAACCAGTCTCAGCTGGTTTTTACAGGGGCCCCACTTCCGACTAACCCCCCACAATTTTATCCCCTTTAACCAGTCTCAGCTGGTTTTTACACGGGCCCCACTTCCGACTAACCCCCCACAATTTTATCCCCTTTAACCAGTCTCAGCTGGTTTTTACACGGGCCCCACTTCCGACTAACCCCCCACAATTTTATCCCCTTTAACCAGTCTCAGCTGGTTTTTACACGGGCCCCACTTCCCCCCCCCCCCAAATCAAAGAGAGGAGATTCTAACTCCCACCGCTAACTCCCAAAGCTAGGGTTCTAAACTAAACTACTCTGTGCCCCCCCTATGTCCGAATAAGCAGGTATGTATGTATTATCAGCATTCATCTATATTAAACATTTAAGTCTCATTCATGGGCAATACTTGATTAATTAACAAATCTTGACACTCCATAAACAGGTAACAAATTAACAGTAGGTATACATTAAGCATTTAAGAAGATTCCACTCGCCCAATTTAAGAACAGACGAAACTTAAGACCGAATACTTAAATCCATAAGTTAAGTTATACGTTTACTTAACATCTCGTCAAATCTCACATTTTGAGCGCAGTAAGAGCCGACCTACAAGCACATATCTTAAGGTCAACGGTTATTGAGGGTGAGGGACAATTAATGTAGAGTGACCCATGGTGAATTATTCCTGGCATTTGGCTCCTACTTCAGGAACAATGGGTGGTGTCATCCCCCTCACGTCCCATAACGCTTACATTTGTCATGTTTTTAATCCGTGCGCTCGTTACCCAGCAAGCCGGGCGTTCACTCCAGCGAGCCAGGGGTTCTCCTTTTTTTTTTCTTTTCACTTGGCTTTACAGAGTGCGCACGGTCCTAACAGACAAGGGTGAGCATATTGTAGTTGCTCCGCAAATTTTGTCTGTGTAAAATAAAGACTATTTAATTTTTTTTTTTGCTTTTTTTTTTTTGCAGGCATAAAGGGTCGTAATGTCTTCCCTAAATCTTAGGTTGTAAATTATCACCGTTTTCCTCGGAAACCCCCCCCCCCCTTACTTCCCTACAATACCTAAGACTTTTCAGGCCTCAAAAGCTAAAAACTACTTGTACGTACTAGCACACCCCCCACTTACTTCCCTGTAATACCTAAGGCCTCACAAGCCACAAGAGCTAAAAACTACTTGTACGTACTAGCACACCCCTCTTACTTCCCTACAATACCTAAGACTTTTCAGGCCTCAAAAGCTAAAAACTACTTGTACGTACTAGCACGCCCCACTTACTTCCCTGTAATACCTAAGGCCTCACAAGCCTCAAAAGCTAAAAACTACTTGTACGTACTAGCACACCCCCCACTTACTTCCCTGTAATACCTAAGGCCTCACAAGCCACAAGAGCTAAAAACTACTTGTACGTACTAGCACACCCCACTTACTTCCCTGTAATACCTAAGGCCTCACAAGCCACAAGAGCTAAAAACTGCTTGTACGTACTAGCACACCCCACTTACTTCCCTGTAATACCTAAGGCCTCACAAGCCACAAGAGCTAAAAACTACTTGTACGTACTAGTACACCCCACTTACTTCCTCCCGCCCACTTTTGTTTGACTATACGCCCCCTATACAGTGATACAAATCTACCCTTACCTTAACTGCACTCCACAGCCCCTAATGGGGAAGAAAACAGCATGTTTAAAAGCCTCACACAATTTATGCATATATACATTCATCTGGCCACCCCCAAATATATGTACATAGCCGATGTATTATGAACACTAACCTTCCCCTCTCACATGAAACGCTAAACCATAAGAAGCCGGACATCCC